GAGGTTTTTTATCAAAACGGCCAAAAAGCCCCTTATCGGATTTGAACCGATGACTTACGCCTTACCATGGCGTTACTCTACCACTGAGTTAAAAGGGCCATTTTATTCAATTACTGAATGAGTCAGTAGGCGCATAAGATAGATCTATCTATGTATATATATATATTATAAGTTATATTATAAGTATACACAGTAGACTCATACTGGTTAGTGTCCCCTTCGGGAACGATAATTTGGATTTACTTAAGGAGTATAGGTATAAGGTAATTTTGGTTTATTGATATTGGATTTGATAAATATCAACAAAATTAATTGTTTCAAGACCAACCCAAATGAAATTGATTTGAATTGACCTGACCCCCATCAGAACGAAACAAAATCCATTTGATGGATACATGTACCTACCAATTCGACGTAGATCCAAGATATTTTATTGAAGCATGCGCTGAAGAGATTTTGGTTGTGCTCTGAACCCAATTTTTAGAGAAAAAACAAATTTCGATAACTTGTTGATCCCCCAGATTTTCAGATTTCGATTTCTCATCTGTTAATTTCCTTGCTTAGTGTGATATGGAGATACGCCTCTCTGATCTTAACAAGAAGTTAATCAATGAATGAAAGTGGAAGAAATGAAGTTTAACCTTCTTTTTTTTATATTAATTTTCTAGAATCTTCAGAATAAAGATTCGAATGAGTGATTCATGAATATAAATGACGAAAACGAATCAAAAAATGCTATGGTATGGGATCAGAAAAGACGTAAAGATCCTTCCGATCTAGTCATACCATTCCATTATATTGACAATTTCAAAAAACTGCTCATACTATGAGCATAGTATGATGGCGGTCGGGCAATTATGCCCCCATCGTCTAGTGGTTCAGGACATCTCTTTTTCAAGGAGGCAGCGGGGATTCGACTTCCCCTGGGGGTAGGTTACTACGAAAGGAAGTTGATCATGGATTATCAATAAGACTCGAATAGACTCTTTCTGGGTCGATGCCCGAGTGGTTAATGGGGACGGACTGTAAATTCGTTGGCAATATGTCTACGCTGGTTCAAATCCAGCTCGGCCCAATAATTAATAATTCGCTGATTCACCATGAAATGATATAACCCCTTTAGTTTTCCAGAAATGGAAGATATGAAAGAATCAAAAAAGTCAAATTTTATGATATATCCCCACCACTATTTTTTTATTTGTTCCATTTATTTGGTCTCATAAATTCTGATTCTGATCTTGCTAGTGATCTAGATTTCTATCAGGATTATTAAGTATAAAGTCTAATGAAAAGAAGAAAGCAAAGACAAAAAGACGCTTTTTTCAACGAAAAATGGATTCTCAATCGATTTGGCAATAACGAAAGGATTACTAATAATCAATAATCCGTGCTGCTTTCTTCTTTCACTAAAGTGTATATTCATGTGGATATCACTCACGTCTCTGTTACAACAGGGCACTATTAATCGAATAATCGAAATGGTTTGAATCAAATCATAAGAATACGGATGCTGTCCGTTTTATTTCTCCGGGATTGTAGTTCAATTGGTCAGAGCACCGCCCTGTCAAGGCGGAAGCTGCGGGTTCGAGCCCCGTCAGTCCCGACGGATCCAAATCCAATAAAAAAATACATAAATATCTCTCTCCATTTTCTGTTAAACTGGGTACAAATGGTATAGTTTCATTCCCCGAGGTATCCTTCTTTTTCTTTGTTTTCCAAGAAAATTAGATCATTAAAAAAAGGGAGTTTAGAACTTAACTCCTTCCTTTTTTCTATTTTCTGTTTGTTTGGGTTTATTTGTAAACCGTTTGGAAACAATGGAAGTGGAAAGCGGGTAGATTATTGTACAAGAAAGGCGGTAGGTTATCGAAAAGACAGAATGGAAAAGAATGATAAATCAAAATAAAGTCTTAAAATATAAAGGAAAGGAATTCTTTTGAGTGAATCAGGAATCTAAGTTTGTATTGGTATGTGGATAAAAGATCCGCCTATGTTATACTATTCAATTCTCGACGATGAATCGACTTGATAGCTCAGATATTGTTATTCATGATATTGATCCGATTCAATATCATTGAAATCTAATCGATCCCATTGAATTGACAAACGAAAGATTTATCATCTCTATGGGATTAAATCCCGAGTTATTGCGAAGTAAAAAAAAAAACGAAACGATGAGATTATGGAAGTAAATATTCTCGCATTTATTGCTACTGCACTGTTCATTCTAGTTCCTACTGCTTTTTTGCTTATAATATATGTAAAAACGGTCAGTCAAAGTAATTAAAGTGATTAATTTGAATTACACTTGATTTCTTAGTTCTTATCAATGATTTAAGAACTCAAAAAAAAATTCAATTTCCCAAATGCAATGAACGGACTAGAATCCGCAGTAGCCTCTAAGATCCGATAGTAATAGTATGGTCGAACGATTCATTTTTGAATCGTTCGACCATACTATCCATTTTTATTATTGTAATCTAGAAAGATACAAACTGAATCGAGATCAATCTACAATATGTATATGGATCTTCATAAATGTTAATATCAATTAAATATATGGAATGTACATAGTATCTCAATTCTATTTCTTTGCTTCATCTATTTGTTTCCTTTATCTATTTGATTTTTGTTGATTCCAATCAATCTGAAATAATCGCGAGGCAACTCTTATAATTTTCTAATTGATAGAAAATTAGAAAGTAATCTTTTTTTTAGCATTTCAAAGAAGTAATTGATTGCGCGGTTTACAGATAATCCAAGGAGTTCTACGGTAACTTCTTCGGATTTCGAAATTAGAAAGGGGTTATCCTATCGATTTTGAATCCTTCAGCCATGATAGCAAACGCGTCAATAAAGCACAGCAGAAATAAAAGCCAATACAATTTCGGAATGAAGAGATTTTTATTAATTCAATTTTTGAATTCGAAATTGAATTAAATTAATGAATTCAATATATTAAATAATTAATAAAGATTATTTATGCTTTGCAAAACGATCTATAAAAAATCTATAAAAAAGTGATACAATTTGATTCCCCAACTCAATTCGTAGTATCTCTAGAGTCCACTCCTTCCCCATATTACGAGTGAAAGGGAAAATGTAAAGACTACCATTAACGCAGCCCAAGCGAGACTTACTATATCCATGTGAATTATGTCCCCTATCTCTCTGAATATGAAGGAATTATTCCATTAGTGTTTATTAATAATAGTGGAATCACTGGTGCAGAGTCAAAAGGGGATTCTGACCCAACACCCTCGATCAAAGACTCCAATAAATATGAAAAATTAAACTGCAGTTACGCTTTTCTTTTGAAGTATCAAAGGGAATGCTACTAATATATATATGTAGGAATACTGATACCTATTCTTTATTTTTCTTGTCCTTCATTATCATTAAGTATTTCTTGTCCTTCATTATCATTAAGTAAAAGAAAAAAGCCAATTATCCATCCAATCTAATTCAAGACCCGGCCAGTAGACACGACATTAGTAATGGAAAAAAATCGGTAACTCTTTATTTGATATGATAGCCCTTCCACTACTATAATCTTTCCTTGAATCCTAAATACAACGAGTTACGGCACTTTAATTTAAAGAAGGGAACCCCCAGCTGTTTCCAATCAAGAAAGTCTCAAGACTACGCGTGTTTTGCTGGGAAAAATTCGGCGAGTTATAACAGCAAAGGGGAATAAAGAATAAGGGATTTCGAGTCTTGTCTTTTGTTAATCAGGCGACACCCAGATTTGAACTGGGGAAAAAGGATTTGCAGTCCCCCACCTTACCGCTCGGCCATGCCGCCAAAACGATACCAAATAGATGAAAATATTCCCCTTTATTTGTTATTTGTTTTTTTGGGGGGGGCCGGCGCCTTCCCTTCAATTAATTTTATAGTATCTCAAAACACCCAATATCTAAATACCTCTCTTTTCTATTAAAAAACCAAATGGGAATTTTTTTCAGTTACAAAAGCAAAAATTCAGAACAAATTGGAACCATTAACTATATGACTGTAAATTCATGACCCACTCTTGGATTTACATCTCAAATTGTTTTTACCTAATGATAAATGATATAAGAAAATCAAAATTGATATATAACTAATCAGTCTTGATTTTTTTATTGAAAAAAAACCTTCTCAACTCAATTTCAATTATAATGTCAATTATTAGTATATGTAAACCCCAAACATAAGTTGTGTTCCACAGTTAGCTTATGGGGTATATTATTTGTGTATGATGCCTGTTTATAGGGAATAGGCGGACACTTGTCGTACTGCAATTTAGATTGATTAGATTGAAGAGAAAATAGAAATTTTGATAGAGTACCACATGTGCTGTCCCGAGTAGAAGTATGCAATAAAGGAGAGCGATGTATGGATAGATAGCTATAGCAGCGCGGGTTTAATAAATACAAGCCTTCTTATGCACTTCAATCGTATTCTAAAAATAAAAATTCTACGAAAAAAAGAAAAAGGAGTTCTCTGCAAATCATTTTTGGAACAATGGAATTCACGAAAGAGTTAAGTACTCAAAAAATTAACTTTCTATTGTTATATTGTTTCTGATTATTATGTCTTTATCTCCGTGAATGGATCAAATCCCGAATCCATTTATTTTTCTGATATCCAATCGGATTGGAATATGTAATATCATAATAATGGTATAAAGTGAATTTTCTATTCTAGACAAAATAAAAAAACTCCATAATTCTAAGTGGAATTTATCAATTCCTTTCCGTTTGGATCTGTCTCTTAGAAATTCCAATTTAACTAAGTCTAAAATTAAGTCTAAAATCATCTTTTTTCCTCCGTTCATACGTATTTCATACATTCCATATATATGGAGTTGGGTAAAATTTCATGTGATTCAGTAAACAGAATCGAAATTCCATCATTGCTAGATCGATTCATATGATTCAATGCAGAATGAGAAAAGAATGGGATTTTTTGATAAATGGGAAATTCAAAATGCTCGGTGACGGAAATGCGGGAATGTC